AGTAAAGTATATCCCTAGGATAAAGAAGAAGAAAAGTGGTCTAAGGAAACTAGCAAGGAAAGTTCCAACCGATCGTTTACTTAAGTTTGAGCGAGTTTTTAAAGCACAAAAACGTATAAATATGTCTGTTTTCAAAGCACAAAGAGTTCTTGATGAGATTCGCTGGCGTTACTACGAGGAAACTGTTATGATACTGAACCTGATGCCTTATCGAGCATCTTTTCCCATCTTAAAGTTGGTTTATTCGGCAGCAGCGAATGCTACTCATTATAGGGATTTCGACAAAGCCAATTTATTCATTACTAAAGCCGAAGTCAGTAGGAGTACTATTATGAAAAAATTCAGACCTCGGGCTCGAGGCCGTAGTTTCCCCATAAAAAAAAGCATGTGTCATATAACAATTGTACTAAATATAGTAAAGAAATAAAGAAATCTAAATAACCTTTAGATCCATCTAAGATTTCGATTCCCAGTAAAAAAAAAATATAGAATAGAAAATAGAAAAATATGGGACAAAAAATAAATCCACTCGGTTTCAGACTTGGTACAACCCAAAAACACCATTCCTTTTGGTTCGCACAACCAAAAAATTATTCTGAAGGTCTACAGGAAGATAAAAAAATAAGGGATTGTATCAAGAACTATATACAAAAGAATAGGAAAAAGAGCTCGAATAGAAAACTAGAATCAGACTCAAGTTCAGAAGTAATTACACATAATAGAAAAACGGACTCAGGTTCAAGTTCTGAAGTAATTACACGTATAGAAATTCAAAAAGAAATCGATACGATCCACGTCATAATCCATATTGGATTCCCAAATTTAGTAAAGAAAAAAGGAGCAATCGAAGAATTAGAAAAAGATCTAAAAAAAGAAATTCACTCTGTAAATCAGAGACTTAATATTTCTATAGAAAAAGTAAAAGAGCCTTATAGACAGCCTAACATTCTTGCAGAATATATAGCTTTCCAATTAAAAAATAGAGTTTCATTCCGAAAGGCAATGAAAAAAGCCATTGAATTAACTAAAAAAGCAGATATAAAAGGAGTCAAAGTAAAAATTGCGGGTCGTCTCGGAGGAAAAGAAATTGCACGTGCCGAATGCATCAAAAAGGGTAGACTTCCCCTCCAAACAATTCGCGCTAAAATTGATTATTGCTGCTATCCAATTCGAACTATCTATGGAGTATTAGGTGTCAAAATTTGGATATTCGTAGACGAAGAATAACTAATCTTATCTTTGCATGAAGAAATTCAACCTCTTTCTATAAGATTTAATGAAAATTGATAAATCATTTAATATAATTCATTGCTATGCTTAGTGTGTGACTCGTTATTTTTTTTTTTTTAAGAAAAAACTTAGTAATTATATAAAATTAACTACTAACCAACCTATTGCTTCGTATTGTCGATATCCTAACTAATAAACAGTCACTATATTAATAAATACCTCTATTATAAATGAATAGATGTATCATATATATAGTTGTAGCAACTGCTTTTTATCTAAAAAAGAAATGAGATTCTAGGTTGTGAAGCAAAACTAAAGGGATGTGGATAAAGGGAGGGATGATAGAAAGAAGGAACAGGAATTAAATAAGATATAGGATTCCAATATGTATGGTCTATGAATTGCATCATAAAAAGCAATGTGATAAAGCATCAATATAATCAAAATAATAAAGAATAAAGAGCCGCCCAGATTAATAAAACTAAGAAAATTAATTTGGAAAGAAAATTTTTTGAAGCTCCATTGTGGAATTCAGACCTAACCATTCAAGGAGAAGCAGTGGGAACGACGGAACCTATGATTCGATAGGATTTTATTGAAAAGAATCCTAATACTTCATTGGGTGGGATGGCGGAGCAAACCAAAAAAATTGTCTTATTTGATAAGGTTCTAAATGAAAAAATAAGACAGGAAAGAGTAAATATTCGCCCGCGAAATTTTTATGGAATTAAAATACTTTACCTTTATTCAATAAGAGTATAAAAACCTAACTTTTTATATTATCTATTAATGTGTATCTATCCCTAATATTTTTGAATATTATGGTGGAATGGAATTATAAAAATTTGCACGCTTTCTCATTTTATTCGCGAGGAGCTGGATGAGAAGAAACTCTCATGTCCAGTTTTGCAGTAGAGATGGAACTAAGAAAGAACCATCGACTATAACCCGAAAAGAACCAGATTTCGCAAACAACATCGAGGAAGAATGAAAGGAAAATCCTGCCGAGGCAATCGTATTTGTTTTGGTAGATATGCTCTTCAAGCACTTGAACCTGCTTGGATCACGGCGAGACAGATAGAAGCCGGACGAAGAGCAATAACACGATATGCACGTCGTGGTGGAAAAATATGGGTACGTATATTTCCCGACAAACCGGTTACACTAAGACCCACGGAAACACGTATGGGCTCAGGAAAGGGGTCCCCCGAATATTGGGTAGCCGTTGTTAAACCAGGTCGTATACTTTATGAAATGGGGGGAGTATCCGAAACTGTAGCTAGAGCAGCTATCTCCATAGCTGCCAGTAAAATGCCAATACGAAGTCAATTTATTCGATTAGAAATATAGAACCCCCTAAAACTTAAATGGGTATTGAAGATAAAAAAACCTGTTTTTCTTTCTGAAAAGACAATATTTCTTTCATCCTTTTGCATTGAAATAACAAATTGAAATCAAAATAATATGATTCAACCTCAGACCCTTTTAAATGTAGCAGATAATAGTGGAGCTCGAAAATTGATGTGTATTCGAGTCATAGGAGCTGCTGGTAATCAGCGATATGCTCGTATTGGTGATGTTATTGTTGCTGTAATCAAAGACGCATTGCCGCAAATGCCCCTAGAAAGATCCGAAGTAATTCGAGCTGTAATTGTACGTACATGTAAAGAGTTCAAATGTGAAGACGGTATAATAATCCGCTATGATGACAATGCAGCAGTTATAATTGATCAAAAAGGAAATCCAAAAGGAACTCGAGTTTTTGGCGCGATTGCCGAGGAATTGCGAGAATTGAATTTTACCAAAATAGTTTCATTAGCTCCTGAAGTATTATAAATACTAGTTAGGTAAAATTTAGATCAAAGAATAAATTTAGTAGATTGCTTTTTACGTATATGTTTTAAAATCCAAAATGAAAAAAAAAAGAAGAAAACATGTTGATTATAGAAAAATTTGGAGGAACCTAGAATTAGAGTCTTATGGGCAAAGACACTATTGCTGATTTACTAACTTCGATAAGAAACGCGGACATGAATAAAAAAGGAACAGTTCGAGTAATATCTACAAATATTACCGAAAACATTGTTAAAATACTTCTACGAGAGGGTTTTATTGAAAGTGTTCGGAAACATCAGGAACGTAACAGATATTTCTTGGTTTCAACTTTGCGACATCAAAAGAGAAAGACTAGAAAAGGAATATATAGAACAAGAACCTTTTTAAAGCGTATAAGCCGACCCGGCTTACGAATTTATACCAACTATAAAGGAATTCCAAAAGTTTTGGGTGGAATGGGAATTGCTATTCTTTCTACTTCTCGAGGGATAATGACAGATCGAGAGGCTCGACTAAACAGAATTGGAGGAGAAGTCTTATGTTATATATGGTAATCGCCGCGCCTATAGTGCCTGAATTCTATCTCTCCCTTCCTATTTTCAAAAAAAAATGACAGAAAAAAAAATTAGGAGAGAAAAAAAAAACCCGAGAGAAGCAAAAGTCACTTTCGAAGGTTTAGTTACGGAAGCCCTACCCAACGGAATGTTCCGCGTTCGGCTAGAGAATGATACTATCATCCTGGGCTATATTTCAGGAAAGATCCGTTCTAGTTCTATACGAATACTGATGGGGGATAGGGTCAAAATTGAAGTAAGTCGTTATGATTCAAGCAAGGGACGTATAATTTATAGACTTCCCCATAAAGATTCAAAGCGTATCGAAGATTCGAAGGATAGCGAAGATTTGAAGGATACCACGGATTCAAAGGATTAGGTTTTTTTTTCTAGGGTAATAAATCGAAGTTCCAAAATTCAAGCGAAGATACTTATTTTTTCAAAAAGATTAGATTCATAGTTTAAGAAAGGATACAGAAATATGAAAATAAGAGCTTCCGTTCGTAAAATTTGTACAAAATGTCGACTGATTCGTAGGCGTGGACGAATTAGAGTAATTTGCTCTAATCCGAAGCATAAACAAAGACAGGGGTAATCTTTCAAAAAAGAACTTTACTTTCTAAAAATGAAAAAAGTACCCGCGGAAATGTTCAAATTCCAAATAAAAAATTTTAAATAATTAAAGTAAAGGGTATATTTTACCCTGAAACGGATATCTTTGTATCTTTTTTTCTTTTTGTTATTTCTAACTCATATTTATGAGATAATAAAATATGGCAAAAGCTATACCAAAAATTGGTTCACGTAAGAAAGTGCGTATTGGTTTACGTAGGAATGCACGTTTTAGTTTACGGAAGAGTGCACGTAGAATAACAAAAGGGGTTATTCATGTTCAAGCTAGTTTCAACAATACCATTATAACTGTTACAGACCCGCAAGGTCGGGTGGTTTTCTGGTCCTCCGCGGGTACTTGTGGATTCAAAAGCTCAAGAAAAGCATCACCCTATGCTGGTCAAAGAACAGCAGTAGATGCTATTCGTACAGTAGGTTTGCAACGAGCAGAAGTTATGGTAAAGGGCGCTGGTAGTGGAAGAGATGCCGCATTACGAGCCATTGCTAAAAGCGGTGTGCGATTAAGTTGTATACGGGATGTAACACCTATGCCGCATAATGGATGTCGACCGCCGAAAAAAAGACGTCTGTAAAAGAATTAATCTGCTTTCAAGAGAAATAAACGATTCAATGATCAAATAATAATACTATTCTATTATGGTTCGAGAGGAGGTAGCAGGATCCACTCAAACACTACAGTGGAAATGTGTTGAATCAAGAGTAGATAGTAAGCGTCTTTATTATGGTCGTTTCATTCTGTCCCCGCTTAGGAAAGGGCAAGCGGACACCGTTGGTATTGCCTTACGAAGAGCTTTACTTGGAGAAATAGAAGGAACGTGTATCACACGCGCAAAATTTCGGAGCGTGCCGCACGAATATTCTACAATAGCAGGTATTGAAGAATCCGTACAAGAAATTTTACTAAATTTGAAAGAAATTGTACTGAGAAGTAATCTCTATGGAGTTAGAAACGCATCAATTTGCGTCAAAGGTCCTAGATACATAACTGCTCAAGATATAATCTTACCACCTTCCGTAGAAATCGTGGATACGTCACAACCTATAGCTAACTTAACAGAGCCCATTGATTTTTGCATTGAGTTACAGATAAAGAGAGATCGTGGATATCAGACAGAACTCAGAAAGAACTATCAAGATGGAAGTTATCCTATAGATGCTGTATACATGCCTGTTCGAAATGTGAATTATAGTATTTTTTCTTGTGGGAATGGAAATGAAAAACACGAGATACTTTTTCTAGAAATATGGACTAATGGAAGTTTAACCCCTAAGGAAGCGCTTTATAAAGCCTCTCGTAATTTGATTGATTTATTTCTTCCTTTTCTACACGCGGAGGAAGAGGGCACTAGTTTTGAAGAAAATAAAAACAGGTTTACTCCACCCCTTTTTACTTTTCAAAAAAGATTAACTAATCTAAATCTAAAGAAAAACAAAAAAGGAATTCCATTGAATTATATTTTTATTGATCAATTAGAATTGCCTTCTAGAACGTATAATTGTCTCAAAAGGGCCAATATACATACACTATTGGACCTTTTGAGTAAGACTGAAGAAGATCTTACGAGAATTGAAAGTTTTCATATGGAAGATAGAAAACAGATCTGGGACACTCTAGAGAAGTATCTCCCAATTGATTTACTTAAGAATAAGCTCTCGTTTTAAATCCATTGCAATTTTATATTCTTGTTCTTTTTCAAGTGAGAATAAAAAGAAAAAAAGAAAATAATTTTGCATCTTTGGCACAATCTCTATTTTCGCGAAATGGATCATAATAAAATGGATTTTAGGTATCTAGGGAAGATTCACTTGGAAGTAACTATTTCCTAGATACCTATGCATGGTACTTCACGGTTGAATGAATCAAAAAATACCTAAAAAAGGCCTAAAGTTAAAGATTTATCGATGGGTAATGTTGCTCCAATACCTAACCAAAGAGCTACTGCAGTACCGATTAAAAAAACGGTCGTAGCTACTGGGCGGCGAAAGGGGTTTTGGAATTTATTGACATTCTCTAGAAAGGGTACTGTCAATAAGCCTGTTGGCACAGAAACCATTAAGAGAACGCCCAATAACTTATTGGGTACCGTACGCAGTATTTGAAACACGGGAAAGAAGTACCACTCAGGTAATATTTCCAAAGGAGTTGCAAATGGATCCGCTGGTTCACCAATCATTGATGGCTCGAGAACCGCTAAACCTACATTACATGCAATAGTACCTAAAATTACTACTGGAAAAATATATAAAAGATCGTTGGGCCATGCGGGTTCCCCATAATAATTATGTCCCATCCCTTTAGCTAATTTAGCTCTTAATACAGGATCATTTAAGTCTGGTTTCTTTGTTATTGGGATAGGTGAACTTTTTAGGATCCATCCCCCAAAGGAACCGGACATGAGAATTTATCATCATCCGGCTCGAGCAAGAATGAAAGAAATAAGACCGCGGAAGATCCATAATAGAATTATGTTATATAATGACTCAATGGCTTTAGGAAAGAAAAGCTTTATCAGATTTTCTTTTCCGAAGTTGGACCTACAACTACTCATTGAAAAGAATCCTATTCTTGTGGGTAAATGCTCAATATCCAAGTGGGCTTACAAATTTGATCATGATCAATTGCTTTCTGGATTGTCTCATTGTCTCTTGATTAGTTGGTGTTTATCCCCTCAATATCACAAGTTTCTTACCTCCAAACAAAATATTTACTTGTTACTAATAAAAAATTTAGCCTACATTCTTCCTTAGATCCCTTTTTTACTCCGATAGTATTGTGGATCACAATCGATGCAAAGAAAATGAATGCATTTCCATACTATAATACAAAAGGGTAAGTGTAATATTGGATCATGTCACATGACTTATTCCATTTCTACTCTATAGGATCTTACGGAGCCTGTTCATGGCTGACATGATTGGGGTATGATCATAGAAAATTTTCTCCTCAAGTGAACCAGTCTATCCTTCCTAGGTAGGAGACTTACGTGTTGATTGGATGCGGAGACACCTTTGGTTGTGAATTCTAATGTGGCAGATCCAATTCTTTATCTGCATGGCCAAATCCATAATTCAAGTCACACACTCCCATAATCCGCCTTTTTTTTATTTCGTAAAATTAACTTCAACTATGTTGTATTGTATTAAAATACTTCGGAGTTGAAAAGAAGTATCCAAATGACATGTGTTATTTTACAATAATCCATGTTTGTAGCAATGAAATACCACAACCTACCCTATATGATATATGAGAATTAGAATTCTTTATGATATGCCTTCCCTTCCCTATAAAGGACCCGAAATACCTTGCTTACGTATCATTGGAAAGTGCATTAACATAAATACGGCAGTAAGCAGAGGCAGTACAAAGGTATGTAAACTATAAAAACGAGTCAAAGTCGATTGACCTACACTAGCACTTCCACGTAATAACTCCACTAAAGGCGATCCTATTACCGGAATGGCGTCAGGTACACCTGTCACAATTTTGACTGCCCAATAACCAATTTGATCCCAAGGCAAAGAATAACCAGTTACACCAAATGATGCAGTCAAAACAGCCAAAACCACACCTGTGACCCAAGTTAATTCGCGGGGTTTTTTAAATCCACCTGTGAGATACACACGAAATACATGCAGGATCATCATTAGAACCATCATACTTGCTGACCATCGATGAACTGATCGGATTAACCAACCAAAGTTGGCCTCAGTCATTATGTATTGAACCGAGGAAAAAGCCTCTGTAACGGTTGGGCGGTAGTAAAAAGTCATAGCAAAACCAGTAGCTACTTGTACTAGAAAACAAGTAAGTGTAATTCCCCCTAAACAATAAAATATGTTGACATGGGGAGGAACATATTTACTAGTTATATCATCTGCAATTGCCTGAATCTCAAGACGTTCCTCAAACCAATCATATACTTTATTGAGATAGGTAACTAACCCAAGTCCCCCTCTAAGAGCCGTATATGAAAATTTCATCTCATACGGCTCAAGCAGAAACACACAAATTTTCAACGAATATTAGAAAAAGTTTCAAAACTTCATCAACCACTGGATTGGGTTGATTTGCCTTGAAGATATGAAATAAGAAAAATTCAGAATATATTTTTTGTGATGATAATGCCACAAAATATCAAGTTGGCTCATCTGTCTTTCTTCCTTTCCCTTATGCCGGTCATTAGAGGCCTCTTGACTTTTCTCTTCCCTATTTTGAATTTTTTTTTTGCGTAATCGTAATATAGAAATTATCTTGTTGCGATCCTATGAATCAGTTCAATTAAAACCTTAGATTCATACTAGAGCCACGATGATTGAGTCTCAAGCTAAACAAAAGGCAAGGGTTCTTCGAATAAGAACCACTTTTTAATCATTTAGTGAATCAGTGTAATGATTCGACAAAATCGAGAGAAAAAAAGTTGTCTTTTGGGCAAACTAAATTGGAAGGAAGAAAATTTCTTTTGTTTTTTTATTTTTATTTAAGAACTACTTGAATTTTTCAGTCTGGTTGCGAGGTCTTAATAGTGAGTATGAATCATAGTTCCATTTTTTTTTGATCCGCTCTATCCATTTCGTGTTCCAGATACTAGAATAATAAATAATATCTGACGAATTTCGAATTATCTTGATAGAGATAACAGGCCCTTTCTATGTATTATCAATAGGATCAATTCTAACAAGTCACACACTCATATTCCAGAGATACCGAAACAAAAAAATTCCGCGGTCGAACTACCAGAATGTCTAGAGCTGTATAGCTTAAACTAGAAAGGCTTTTTTGGATGGAAAAACTATGACTTCCTTATTTTAGTTAGTAAAAACCTAATTGGTTAAAATTCCGTCCAGTAAAACAGAAGAATTATAAATTTCTAAAATGATAGATAGGAATATAGCGAATAAAGCCATTGCGACCCCCATAAAAGGAGTAGTCCCCCAACCCGGAGCTACTTTCCCATATTCCGAATTTAAGGGTTTCAATAAACTACCTGCACCAGTTCGTTTTGGCCTAGGTTTAGAACTATCTTCAACGGTTTGTGTAGCCATAAATTCTATTTCATCATTGGTGTTGACTTTGTATACTATTCCGTTGTAGTTGTAAATACACGATCTTTTCGTAGATCCATTGTAATCTTGAAATTTTATAAAAATGGAAACAGCAACTTTAGTCGCCATCTCCATATCTGGTTTACTTGTAAGCTTTACTGGGTATGCCTTATATACCGCGTTTGGGCAACCCTCTCAACAATTAAGAGATCCATTCGAAGAACACGGGGACTAATTGAAGTAAGAAGTCGACCCATCTGGGAGACTTCTTACTTCAATGAAATTATTTTATTCTTTTAGTTGGAGTTGGTGGAACCTTAGGTGGTTCTCGAAAGAAGATAGCGAAAAAAATTATCCCTAAAGTAGAAACTAAAAGGAACGTATAAACCAATGCTTCCATAGATTCGATCGTGGTTTATTTACAATTATAACTTCCACACCTATTCATTTGTAATTTGGGAGAATTTCCCATATAAAGAAAGAAAAAGAGTCAAAGAAAGGATGGGAGCTGTTTCCCATGTCAAATCAAAAAAGATAAGTCAAAGATATCATAACAATGTGTCTCAGACTGCCTGTTTCCTTGTAGTTGGATCTCCCACTTTTTGGAATGTTCCAAATTCCACTTGAGCATCCAAATCTGGATCAATACCAGCAAAAACATCTCGGAACAAGGTTCTAGCGCCATGCCAAATGTGTCCGAAAAAGAAGAGCAAAGCAAAGGTAGCATGACCAAAAGTGAACCAACCCCTTGGACTGCTGCGAAAAACACCATCTGATTTCAAAGTAGCCCGATCTAATTCAAAAATTTCCCCTAACTGAGAACGCCTCGCATATTTTTTTACAGTAGCAGGATCAGAATAACTTACTCCATTAAGTTCGCCACCATAGAACTCCACCGTTACACCTACTTGTTCAACACTATATTTGGATTCTGCTCTTCTAAAAGGAACGTCCGCTCTCACAATTCCCTCTTCATCTACCAAAACAACAGGAAATGTTTCAAAAAAAGTAGGCATACGACGTACAAAAAGCTCACGTCCTTCTTTATCTCTAAAGACAGGATGTCCTAACCATCCAACAGCTATTCCATCCCCATTGTCCATTGAGCCTGCTCTGAATAATCCCCCTTTTGCCGGATTATTACCAATATAATCATAAAAGGCTAATTTTTCGGGAATTTTAGACCAAGCTTCTGATAAACTAAGATTTTCGGCTAAACCATTGCTAACTCTTCGATATATTTCTTGCTGAAAGTACCCCTGATCCCACTGATAACGAGTAGGTCCAAATAATTCGATAGGGGTCGTTGCTGACCCATACCACATAGTTCCAGCAACTACGAAAGCTGCAAAAAAAACAGCAGCGATACTACTGGAAAGTACAGTTTCAATATTACCCATACGTAATCCTTTGTATAGACGTTGAGGCGGACGGACACTAAGATGGAATAAGCCCGCTAATATACCCAATGTACCCGCAGCAATATGATGAGAAGCTATTCCCCCCGGAACAAAAGGATCAAAACCTTCTGCACCCCATGCTGGATTTACAGCTTGTACTTTTCCAGTTAGTCCATAAGGATCGGATACCCATATCCCAGGACCATACAAACCCGTTACATGAAATGCACCAAAGCCAAAGCAAGCCACCCCTGCAAGAAATAAATGAATTCCAAAGATCTTGGGCAAATCCAAAGAGGGTTTTCCCGTCCGATCATCAGAGAATATTGCTAGGTCCCAATATACCCAATGCCAGATCGCTGCCAAGAAACACAACCCAGAAAACACAATATGCGCACCTGCCACACCTTCATAACTCCAAATACCCGGATTTGTTACAGTTCCTCCTGAAATACTCCAACCACCCCACGAATCCGTTATTCCTAAACGAGTCATGAAGGGAATGACGAACATACCTTGTCTCCACATTGGATCCAGAACAGGATCAGAGGGATCAAAAACTGCTAATTCGTATAAAGCCATCGAGCCGGCCCAACCAGAAACTAGAGCTGTGTGCATTATATGCACCGCAAGTAATCGACCCGGATCATTCAATACGACGGTATGAACACGATACCAAGGTAAACCCATGGAAATACCCCTTTAGCAAAGAAAAATAGACACGATGTCGCTTTATTTTATCGCATTGGAAAAGACTATTCATATCCTATGTACATAACCCTTCTAGGGGATTCTCTGTCAGAAAGCGTGAATATTTATTTCATTCCATTAAAAATAAGAAGCCCATTCTGTTCATAAGAAGAAAGAGAAGCAGATCTATTCTATACTCGATAAGTGCCAATATGCAATGGGTAACTTGCCCTATTTTGAAAAAACGAAGAATAGATCTCTACCCCCTTTTTGTTTATCATTCGAATCGCCGATTCCTTTTATTTTTTTATTTAATCTGTCTTACTTTCTTTATCTGTATAATCTTTCAATCTATGTATTATTTCAATCTACGTATTAATATAATCTATACTATTCATATTAATAGAATCTATAGTATTCATATAGAATAAGAATAAAAATGAAGACAATAAACTGCGTATTCTTTCTTTCTTTTTCTTCCATTCTTACGTTTCCATATTAAAGTGTAGTTTTCTTACTTAAATTTAATAATATTAATCTAATATGCCCATTGGTGTTCCAAAAGTACCTTACCGGATTCCCGGAGATGAAGAAGCGACTTGGGTTGACTTATACAATGTTATGTATCGAGAAAGGACACTTTTTTTAGGTCAAGAGATTCGTTGCGAGATCACGAATCATATTACGGGTCTCATGGTATATCTCAGTATAGAAGATGGAATTAGTGATATTTTTTTGTTTATAAACTCCCCAGGCGGGTGGCTAATCTCAGGAATGGCTATTTTTGATACTATGCAAACGGTGACACCAGATATATATACAATATGCCTCGGAATAGCTGCGTCGATGGCATCCTTAATTCTGGTTGGAGGAGAACCCACCAAGCGTATAGCATTCCCTCATGCGAGGATTATGCTTCACCAACCTGCTAGTGCTTATTATCGGGCAAGGACACCAGAATTTTTACTAGAAGTAGAAGAGTTACACAGAGTTCGCGAAATGATCACAAGGGTTTATGCACTAAGAACAGGCAAACCTTTTTGGGTTGTATCCGAAGACATGGAAAGGGATATTTTTATGTCAGCAGACGAAGCCAAAGCTTATGGGCTTGTCGATATTGTAGGAGATGAAATGATTGACGACCACTGCGATACTGATCCAGTGTGGTTTCCAGAAATGTTTAAGGATTGGTAGTGTCCGGATTTCTTGTAAAGTTATTTCAGAACCAAATTCAGGTTTTCTTCTATTTAATAGAAAATAGAAATAGAAAGACTTCATGATGATCAATCATCAGGTTAAGATGGATCTAAACCAATCCATTTTTTTCTATACACATACAACATGCCGACGGTTAAACAACTTATTAGAAATGCAAGACAGCCAATACGAAATGCTAGAAAAACAGCCGCGCTTAAAGGATGCCCTCAGCGTCGAGGAACATGTGCTAGGGTGTATGTGCGACTCGTTCAGATCATGACTTCAAACAAATAAATAAAAAAAAAATTTGGAAGTCTCCATGATTACTACCAATGAATAGGATATAGCTTTTCCATCCTGGATTTCTATGGTATATGGAATTTCTGGTTTCCTTTGGTGCAAATCCAATTATATAAATTGGAAATTAAGAAGCAATTCCCCCATTGGTAGCAAATTGTTATCCATTAAGCGGAGGAAATAGTAATAAAAAGAAAAAGGCTTATGCTCCTTTATCTTAAAAGAACGGACTAACAGGGTCAGCAACTTAGCCAACTTTCTTAATTAAATACCGTCACTGTATGGGTAACTCTTATTGTGAAAAGAGCTATTTACTCTATAATGGATAGGTAGAGCCAAAGAATGTGAACTATACAAGTTCACAATACCTTTTGATGAAAGAAAGAGCTCCGGTGTATAGAGAGGGCCTTACCGTTTAAAAGGGAACCATAGAAACGATGGAACCCACTATTTTTTTTAGTATCGTTAGAATTAATTTGTTATTTCGGATAGAAATAACTGAACAGAGTGGAATATAAAATCGTGGTTGGGAAGGTTACTATAGCAAAAGCCATTGGAATTCATATTTTATATATCGGAATAATTAGTTTTGTTATTAATGGAAAAAAGGATGGCTATAAAGAAGAGAAATAATTAGTTATTCATTAAGGTTAATTTGATTCAATGACCAGAGTTCCGCGAGGATATATAGCCCGGAGACGACGAACAAAAATGCGTTCATTTGCCTCAAACTTTAGAGGGGCTCATTTAAGACTTAATCGAATGATTACCCAACAGGTAAAAAGAGCTTTTGTTTCCTCTCATCGAGATAGAGGTAGGCAAAAGAGGGATTTTCGTCGTTTGTGGATCACTCGGATAAACGCAGCAACGCGGATATATAAAGTATTCGATAGTTATAGTAAATTAATACACAACCTGTACAAGAAGAAATTGATTCTTAATCGTAAAATGCTTGCACAAGTAGCTGTATCAAATCCAAATAATCTTTACACGATTTCAACTAAAATAAAGATCATCAATTAAAGGGATAAATTAAAGTAATATACTGGAATAATAAAAAAAGAATTCCCGGAGAGGCAACTCCGGGAAGGTACAATAAATTAAGATTAAGTGGTAGGAATCAACGAACGGGATTACTTTCTTTATAATATATATAGGTCTAGCCCTTTCGAATAAAAGATCAACAACCGGAACTGAAGTTCCGATTGTTGTTTCTTAAATTTTGGTTGTAGTTTCTTAAGTTTCGATTGGAATTGTACTTTTCCGTTAATTGAGGAATACGTCTATTTTTTCTGGGTCTAGAACCCGTAATTATTGAAATTGACTGGGCTTGAAATTGCTTTTCGTTCTCATAGTTACGAAATGGTAAGAAAGATAAAATACGAGCCTGTTTTATAGCAAGAGTAATTAATCGTTGTTGTTTCAAGGTTAATCTATTTATTCGTCTAGATAATATTTTTCCTTGTTCACTAATAAATCTATTAATTAAACTCATGTTTCTATAATCAATCCGATCCCCCGGGCCAATACGAGGACGCCTACGAAAAGGTTGTTTGAATTTACGAAAAGTTTGCTTGGATTTACGAAAGGGTTGCTTGGATTTATTAAAAGTTTGCTTGGATTTACGAAAGAGTTGCTTAGATTTAAGAAAAGGTTGTTTAGATGTATACATTATTTATTCCTTATTGAAAATTTTAAAATTGAAAAAAAAAAATTCATTTCTTTATTTCGTGATGAGTCGTATGCTTGCGACAATAACGACAAAATTTTTTGAATTCTAATTGTCCGGGTGTATTGTGGCGATTCTTTTGAGTACTATATCTAGAAATCCCCATCGATTCCTCATTGGCACCTTTTCGAACACAACTGATGCATTCCAAAATAACTCTGATTCTAACATCTTTCCCCTTGGCCATGAACCCCCTTTTCTTTTTGGATTGACTTAACTTAATTTTTCTACTTAGTTCTTTTATTCTTCTATTTTGAATCCGAAGAAGAAGAATCAAATCCATTAGAATAATTTTTTTTTTTAGAATTCTTAAATTAAGTAATAAAAAATAAAGAAATAATTAAAGAATACAATCCTTGTCGAATTAGCAAAGATTTTGCTTCGAAATCCTTTCATTTAATTAGCCAGCCCAGATTTTTTCTATGCTCTGATTTATGAGGCCTGGTTTAGCTTGGATACCACTTTAAATTGAATTTCTTTTTTCCAAAATAGAATTTACCAAATTTCTCATGACTCTGAGGTTCAACCCAATCCATCTTTTCTTTCTTTTTCCGTCCGATACTAAATAAAAGGATTGAAAAGGGTCAATTTTTTTCATGTCACAAAGAATTCTATTCCTCGCTATAGTAATAACTAGAATTAAAAAAAAGGGAATGACAAAGCATCTGGAAATAAACGATTAATTTCTATCAATAAACCTGCTAAAGCACCAAACCATAGAGTACTTAGCACAGGTGCTACAGAGAGATATGTTTTTATATCCCGCATTGAAAATCCTCCTTCCTTGTTGGAATACATATATGATCAGAAACTCTTGCCCAAGATTCATTGTTATGCTATATATAAAATGAACCATATAGACGAAATTAGCCTATCCCTAAAAAAGAAAAAGATGACCCCTTCTTCCTATACATTACCAAGGAAAAGAAAAGTAATCTTTCTTTTATAGGCGAAATTCTATTGGATTTTAGATGTATATAATTCCTTAATTATATGAGACCAAAAAGAAGAAATGACAGGAGGGTTCTATATGGATAGAGAAATAAGAAGAAAATTACGATGTGGAAAAGAAGATAGGAATTGTGTACAATGACATTGTACAACAATTTTGAAAAGGGATGTAGCGCAGCTTGGTAGCGCGTTTGTTTTGGGTACAAAATGTCACAGGTTCAAATCCTGTCATCCCTACCTATTACTTCATTTCTTCTTTATGGGCAGTAGAAGAGAGATCGATTAAAGTAAAGTGGGTATAACTTGAATTTGTGGAGACTATACGTACGTGAGATAAGTTAGGAATAGCAAAATATTTTATTTTTGAATGAATGAAAGCGCTCTTAGTTCAGTTCGGTAGAACGCGGGTCTCCAAAACCCGATGTCGTAGGTTCAAATCCTACAGAGCGTGATTCCATCTATCTTATGTCGAAACAGAGTAAAATAACTTAACAAAACAAAGTGGAATTGCAACTCGAATTTGACCTCCTCTCTGGTCTGGAGGAGGTCACTAAAAAAATAAAAATTACTCAATCAAAGATCCAACTGATCTCCACGCCTGTATTGCAAATATGCAGTCACGAATAATCCCGCTAAAGTAATAGGAATTAGGCCTAAGACGATTCCAAATAGAAAAACTTCAATCATTTCGATTTATTCGAGGGGATAAAAAAAAGGTACGATCTATCCCTAAATAGTACTCTAAATTATCTACGAATCTCAATGACCAAAAAAAGAATTCATAATTAGTGTGGAAAAGAGTCGTAGAATACCAGGAATCTAAAAGAAAGATTTTGATTTTCTGACTTATTCAGTCAATTCAAATAAGACGTATCTTGTTCAAGCCAATAAATAGAGCTAGGGTTATAGTTAAAGCAGCCAGTAGAAAACCGAAATAACTAGTTAAAGTAAGCATGAAAGGGTTAAATTCCTTTTATCTTTTTTTTTTTTTTACTACATATGTTGGTAAAGCACTTACCTAAGTTATGGAAAATTCATCAGTTATTTTAAATAATACTAAAAAACAAGATAGAGTGAGATACAGAAGTGTAAAAGAAAGTGGATTCATCAGATGATACACGAGTCCCTAATTCCGAATCAAGAGATTGTTATGGAATTTGATTTTCAGATTAATTTGAAAAAAAAAAACTTCTTTCTATTTTGGATTATTTCTTTTTCAATAGGACCCTCTTTTTGGAGTGAACGAGAAAATATTCCCCTATTCCTTCTTATTTTAATTGTCTTATTTTAACTGGTTGTATTCCATATGGAATAAGAGGAGAAGAAAAGCATTGCACGACCCCCTGAGGGACCCTAAAAAAAAAAAAAAAAAGAAAGCTCTTCCTTGAATTTACTTTCTCCAACCAAAGTGGATTCGAAGACGAGTCCCTTCAATTATCCTTTTTAAGTTCTATCTTCTGTCTTTCCCTATTTCATCTCGTAAAGTTAAAGTTCCACGCTCGCAGTTTGTTCAAAAAAGTGAGACCTAATCCACTAAACAAGACAAGAATTAATTAGGAATCTCGATTCCTTGATTCTTCAAAGAATGTTTTCCTTCTTTTATACCAGATTACCTACTCATCTATTTTCTATTTATTAGATATTATGCTAACTAATGAAATTCTTTAGCTTTAAAGGGAAAAATAGAATTCGAAAAAGAGAAAGATTGGATTGGAAGAAAACTTTTAACTAAAAAAGGATAGATTTCACATATACTTGTCCTTGTATTGTGTTAGTATGAGAATATCTTTCGTAAATTCTTTATCCAAACCTATCGATCATTAACTTAGATTTTCCAAAGATTTTGGCCGCTATTCCGAATTATTCCACTATTCCGAAGCCAATGAAAATTAAGTAGGACCTCCCCAAACAAAATGTCGGGTTTTCTGCCGTGAATAACA